GATCATTGGGCCTTATAGGGTACTTCCTTGGCTAGGTGGAACCAGTTCCTTAAGCGAGAGCAACCGAGCCTAAGGCAGTAAAGAAGGGTAGGGCAGTTGAATCCTGAGTCGATTGAATGGGGTTTGCTTTAAATCAAAGTCTTTTGACTATACTACGGTCTAAGTGCTGTGCACTCTTGGATCGGCTTGGCCAAGACTTTTCAGAATCAGGGTTGGCACTGGGCTAGCTCCCCTCTCCCTTGCAGTCGAGTGACTCAGCTCCCTTTCTATTTATTGTTACAGCCCAATCACAGAGAAGCTGGCACCGCTTTATCCTTCTTACCTTCTTAAAAGAAAGCGCAAATCCTTCCCTTTAATTATAAGCGACTTTATGACATAGAGAAGAGGGCGACTATATCTACATCAAAACTTGACCGATCTAACTCGCATAGCAGCTACTGCTTCTCTAACCACTTCCCTAGTTTGATTGAATGGATAAAGAAAGTCCGGCGTGGCCGGGTTGTGTTGGTAGGTGAATATCCAGAAGTTCATTCACAGACAGGTACGGCAGCAGGTAGGGCTGCTAGTTCAAGTGGGCCAAGCGGCCCGGTCAATCATTCTGCCATCGAAGCTGTAGGACCTATGGTTGGGCTAAGGTAAGCAGTAGGACGTACGGCTGGGCTAAGGTAAGCTAAGCTGTTGGTCTAGGAACGAAGGAGAAGCTGTGAGCAAATCCACTTCTTTGATAACTTGTTTAAGGTTCAGGAAGTCAATAACTAGGCTCAAGTCCGCCTCAGTCGAAGGGAAGCCAAGGTTAGCTTATTTACTCGCGGGGGACAGACTCATGGATATTTCTCAATAGTCAGAATGGAAAGACGGCAAGGAAATTAGGAGCGAAGCGAGACGTACCTACTTAGATACAGGCAAGGAAGTACAGCTTAGAGACAGGCAACCAAGTACAGAAGTAGGGAAGCTCAGCCTCAGACAACTTAGGAAATACTAATCTCTACCGACAGCGAGAAAGACAAAGCAGAAAGAGGAAAGACAGATAGGCAGAAAGATAGGAAGACAGGAAAGCAGAGATAGATAGCGGGGCTTCCTTCTTATAGTAATCAATACATAGCTTTCTTAGTCGATGGGGATTCTTGCTAGGATAACTCAATAAGGACAATACGACAGGACAGAAGTTCACTACCTATATACCAGGATAAGCAAATGCAGTCAATCAAAGGGTATTACCAAATGAAAGAGGGCGAGGAAAGGCACCAAAGCCGGGGATGAATACCGCCCCAGATTAATCAACAAATGGGCATCGAAGGTAGGGACTCACTCGACCTTTGGGGAGAAGGGAGGTTACTTGCTCGACCAAAGGGAGAGGAGAGGAAGATGGATCAAACTTCCCAAGGGATAGGAACGTACTGAATCAACGGGCAGGCAGACAGGACTTTAGCGAACGAGCAATCTCCGATTCCCGCTATTCAATCTCCTGATCTACGACCAACCTTATTCTTGCTTTAGCGAATCTAGCATCAGTAGCTGCTCTTGAGACAATGGCCAAGAGGTACTTCTACACCTTAAGCAGCCTTTACCTTCCCACTCTGACATATGTTGAATTAGAGATCTCTTACCGACAACAAACCAAGTGAAGCAGATTTTCGTCCTCCAACTAAAGCTTCAAGATCGGGCAGCTCTCACTTTAAGCCTTGCCCGCTGCTTTTATATGTATGGAATATAGGTAGGCACTAAATAAGATCTTTGATTGTTTCTACATCCTCTGGGTAGTCACCTCAAGATTCCAACTCCTCAGCGCGGTCAGTATCATCTTCTTAGATCGGATCAGCTACGTCTTGGTGAACAAGAATGAAAGCAGCGCCGAGAGAACCCTCATGGACTAAATAGAAGGACCTGCGGGCGTGCCAGTAGCAAACTTCTCAAATCGATCAATTCCGTGTTACGCTCAAGGAAGGCAAGGACCCGCTTCCTAGAAGAAAGCGACTGGTTCAGTTTATTAAGAGACGAATACTCCTAACAAAGAAAACTCTGAAGTGAAGAACTACTCATGTCCACTCAAACAGCTCAACTCCGGGACTCTCAAAGCTTGTAATAACACTTTTCGTTCTCTTCCACCGCGGGGCTTTTTCTTTCTATCAGTTTCAAATCAAAATAGATATTGATCTGGGCCTATGCCCATTACCCAAGATTACTATTCAACGCAAGAAAGAGGCGCCATCTTTCTAATATAAATTAATTCACATTCACCTTTTCCGCTAGCTGGGAGCAACTGCTTGGACTGGATGTACGCCTTTAAAGAAAGAAAGTAGATAAAAGCTACCACTTCAGAGTGTACGGCTATCTCTCCGCTTCTGATCCCTGCCTAGATGAAGAAACGAGTGTCCATAAAGAATCATCAAGTAGGAGAGGTGCACTTAATATAAGCTAAAACGAGAAGGCAATTCAAATTTGAAGTCAAGAACAAGAAAAGCTCATGCGAAGGTTAGACTAAAAGAAACTTTCCCGTCCTGCATATATTAGCAATGCTCTATTCCCAATGCTGACAAGAACACGCGTTGCAACTAGTAGAGTAGATTCCCGAGACCGCTGTCATTCCTGCTGATCTAGCTTCGTATTCTCGCCACTCCGGGGCATAAGATAAGAGCAATCCAGAGGACTCCCAATTCCAAAAGTAGCTATCAATTAAACCAACCCTTCTTCATTAAAAGAGGCAAGCGGATTGTATTTATTTATTTATTGCACTAGTTCCCGAAACAAACCGTTCCTGATGTGATGACCGCAAATGTATCCCGACTCGCTGAGAGTGAAACAGCCGACCTTTCTATAGAAAATCTATAGAAGAACCTTGAGCTTTGAAGCAAGTGGTCTATGCTAGCTCGTTTTCGAGAGGAAGAGTTTGCTTTTCGGCTCATGCTATGGTATCGGAATGCCTCCCATTAGGAGAAGTTGGATCAGAAACTTATTACATGCCAGCGCTACTGCTGTAGTGGGAGGCGAGGTCAACGGTAAGTGGACGAGAACCAGTAGAAAATTCCACAACATCCACATTAGGAATGGAAAGACCTGGGCTGCTAGTGAGTGCAATGGGAAAGTTTTCTCTATTCATAGTAGGTACGACGACCCTAGCAGACCCTCCCTTAATTCGAATACGTAACATGATCTCCTTCAACCCGCTTTTCTGCCTATGGCCGAGTCATAAACTATATCTATCACGGTGGAACTCTCAAAAGCACTTTTCTAAGAACTGAGACCTGGAGCCTTCTTTCCCATCATTCAAAATACACAAAGTGTATTATAAATTGCACCATGAGTAGTTCACTACCCTCTTCTTATGGTGTATCATCCGCTTAAATATGAATGGTAAAAGGAAGAGCTACCTCTCCCATATGCGTCTCAATTTCTTTCATCTTTCCCTCACCCACCGGTCGAATCTAAGGTGCTTATAGCGCCTGGTCAACTACCTACTTCTCTCTCGATTTGGTTGATCGCAAGCAAGCTACCTTAGCGCAGCGCTCACACCTGAATATCTCGTACCGAACTGGCTATTACGACCTGAGCTAGCTTGGATTGACAGTTCATTCCTGGCTGGAATCAATGTCTCATTTTCTTTTCTTCGTAAGGAGGATCCCCTTCTATACTATCTTTTGGTGGTCTGTATAAATGGTAATGCTATCGAACCCCGAGCATCTTCTTTTGATCTGCAAATGGAAAAGGGAGGTCTCCTCCTATTACAGAAGAAAGTCTTTCTCTAAAGTTGCAACCTAGGATCCAGCTATGAAAGAAGCCGGCTTTACAAGCTAAAAGTGAATAAACATCTCTTCTAATTGGGATACCCAGGAGTGCCTCCACATTCTAAGAAGGTGGAACAAACTCAACCATAAAGAATACGAAGTGGGCGATGACTGAATGAATATGAAGCAAAGAACCCGCTTCTAACCTCGTTTAACACCATGCTTCCTCCGAAGCTTTCATCTGAGTAGTCACTACGCCCTACCCTATCGCTGAGTCTTTGGAAGCGGTTTCAGTATCATTTCCATCCGAACCACTGACTTATTAAGAGAAATATGCGAAGATTCCATCTGGAGCCGAATCACTGAACAAACAAGTGTTTCGGAGATCTTTGACCAATCCTTTCCTCTGGATTCATTGTCTGCTTTGGATTTTCTCAATTGCATCGACCTTTCTTTTCTAGGTGAATCGGATCTCAATCTTTTTCTTTCATATTAATGGTTCCCAGCGGCTTCTTTGTTAGTAGTGCTATTAAATCTATAGATTGAAGGGCCCCGCCCGTCTGCTTATCCGTTTCTCTGATCCGTCTGTCGTTCCTCTGTAGCATGCGGTCGAACCTACTTTAAAGATCCTGCAGCCCCAAACGCTGCTATGGCCTTCTTGCCGTGAAAGTGAGGAGAGCTTAGAAGCAGCATAGCCTCGAACCAGGATTGAGAGTTTTTCTTCATCATCAGCAGCTTCTATACCCACCTAAGATGGAAAAGACAATGTTCGAACCCAAAATGGGGATCTTTGATCCTCCGCCCAATCTTGACTATAACTTTGGTAGTGACAGACTAGCCCATATAAGGTACAACCTAAGACGGAACTATTTTCATCGAGATGTATTTTATGTCTTTTAAAGTTCGCCAAGGCGAATTCACCCTTAAAGCTTGCTTTCTCGCTGTTGCAGAAAAGGAGGATGCTCTAACTGAGAATTCAAGGAAGACTTGTTCCAACGCCCATTTCTTGCTAATGATGTGATGATAGAAGCACTCTCTCTCCTTTTTCTGTTTAGCCATGACAGACACCTTTATGTATGCCATTTTGAGACACCAAAAGGAACAGAGGCTCAATCTAGATTTGTCACAACTACCAACTACCTCGAATTAAACCCAAGCCCCTCTTCTAGAGCTGTCGGAACTAAAAGAAAGAGAAGGGCGGCTCTTCAATTACCGGGGTACATCTTCATTCGCGATTCATGATAGATCAAGGGACTGACATAAACATACACAAGCGGACTAGCTTAGTCTTCTTTCTTTACTTTATGATTCCTTATACGGTCAACACAATCTGAATCGTTCAGAGCCACTTTATAACGATTGCATTTTTCATGCTTGACTAGTACCACAGTCTATGCATTGCCTTTTATCGAGAGAAAGACCAACCATCAATCACGAGATTTCTTGTTCTGATGTCTAAAACGTGCCAATTAAACTACTAGCAAGCGCTCGGATTCTTCTGATGTGCAACATCTACATAGGAAAGTTTCTCCCTTAACAGAGGTGTCGTAAGTCGCCTCTTTCTACCCATCCGCCCAAGTAAGATAGTTCAATCACTTTATTTGATAAGCAATAAGCCTTTTGCTACAGCTCCGGAGCTGCCAGCTATAACATATTACACCTACCTATACCTATTAGTTAACGGACGCTTTCACACCGTTGGTTGCTACTATTCATTTCATACTCGACGAGACGATCCTATTGCCGGTGTAGTAAACGAAGACGAAGCACGATCTTATTTCTTTTATACTTCCTTCAGCTTTCGACCTTCCCTAGGTAGATATCCATGAAGCAGCTTTTTCAACTTAAGTGAATAGATCCGTTATTTCCTATTGTAGTGGTTCCCTAGTTATCCATGTCATTTTCTTCGAAAGAATGTGTCCTGAAGCCATCGCAACTTACCAGACAAAGCCAAGACGAACCCCTTTCCACGGCAAAAGCAAGGAGCATCGCGATACGCACAAGAATTTCAATTAAATTAGCTCAGATGTATCCTTTCTTTCAAGTGCGGCTCTATGCAAAGGTTATTAAGCCACCTATGTTATGGTTATGTAAGGGTTTAGTGATCGACTCTTCTAGCAATCGTTTTGATAGAGCAAGGCTTCGGGGACAAGATTGATGAAGTTAGGAAGACGGATGCCTTGTGGTGAATGGAACGAGGTCACTATTAAGAAATACGATATCTCCGCGACTCGGAGAGCAGCTGCTCCAACAGAAGGGCGAGCCTTTTAGCTATGATTATACTCGTGATTTTCGCTATATTATGTGCTTGTGATTCTAACCACGACTATCCTTGCAGAATGGGACTCCTTGCGTGGCGGTGAAGAAAGAACGGGCGGCGGTGAAGAAGGAGCATACGCAGGAAGAGGGAGCAGAGATTCTTTCTCGAATTTGATTATATACAATCATTCTTCGCCTGCCCCGCGGCATCGGTTAAGGATCGAGTATGAGTATTCAGTATAGATAGATACCCTGGTAACTGGTGGACAGAAATAGCGACAACTCTTCTTTTGCTTGCGAAGACATCTGGTTGGTTTAGTCCGATAATGGCCAGAGAGCCGCTCGCTGTGATTAACCAATTATTGAAGACTAATCCGTGTCTCCAGCAATAAAAGATTGAGGATCACTTTTCTTTTAGGTTTATAGTGTGTCAGTTTCAAACTCTGAGATCTTTGACCACTAACATCCTCCGCTGACGCGGGAAAAGACTTCGATTATCTCATCCGTTCGGGACGGACGGAAGCCCCTACTAGATCCACAAAGGCTGGAGCTTAGGACTGAAACCTAGGGATTCTCGTGATTACCATAATGTATGGTATGCTATTAAATCTCGGTGTAGCACCTACGTTCGGCCTTTACTTCTAACCATCTGGTTTCTTTTTCTAGCTGCGCCCCTTAGTGCGAGGGTTGAAGAAAGGTATAGTATAAAATGCCCTATCAAGATAAAGTGGTCAACGCATGCTAATTCAGCAGGTTCGAGACCATCATACAAGGGATCAAGAAAATCAAACCAGAAGCGCCCCGGGCGACTGACAAGTGAAGAAGTCCCGTTTTGGCATGAATCGATTCCCAGCAGGGGCAATCATCCGAACAACTCCAGATTCTATTGATTCGGACCAGCTGATCTGTTTCATACGAAAATGAAAATCTTCATAAATGGGATAGTTCATCAAGCCACTAATATCTCGGGAGTTTGCTCTCCGATGAAACCCCTTCCGCTTGCTAAGCTCAAGAAAGACGCTTCCCAACTCAACCCACTCTACTCTTAAAAATAGCTCAAACTTTCTCTTTGAAAATAATGTCCGAGAACTTTTCTTAAGTCAACTATTGGATATTCAGCAGCTACATCCTTAGAATGGAGTTCCGGATAACAAACTATGAAGTGCTTCTAAACCGCAACCTAGGGATGGAAAGAAACAACACCTTCTGATCAATGAAAGATCCTTTGAATATTGAGTGAGACCCTATTTCTTATTAATTAATATAATAAATATAATAAACCCCGTCCGGAATAGAAGAGGGAGCTATCCTCAAAGAAGAGAGTTGGAGGTTCCTTAGCACAAGCGCTAAGCTATCAGAATTCCTTTCCCTATGGTCAAGCTGTTTCACTCCTTATACCACTAACAGTAAGGTAAGGAAGTCAAGATACATCTACAAAGCAAGAAAGAGATTCTATCCTACATTCGACTAGCTACCATAGCGACAGGACAAGAGATAGCTCGATCTAATCTATTCTTTGCTGTCCTATCTCTTCTAACCTCTTTTAATATATGCTAACCTTGAAGAAACCTTGGTTGAGAGCCATAAGAGGAAGATAAATAAGGAACTTCAACTGCCTATCGGGGATGAAAGGACTGACTTTAGCTACCAGAAAAGAAAGAAGTAGGGCAATCAAATAGCAGGTATGTAAATAGATGGGCTCACGCTCTCCGCCCTCTCTTGATATGATAGTAGGAGTCCCTGCTATGGCACTATCTGACGTTAAGACGAAGATGAGGGGTTCTTCTGCTTCTTCCCTATCAAGTTGAGGTCTCTCGAGCCAGCTTGTCTGGTTTATCGGTCCCCATAATAGCATTTGGCGTAGAATGAGAGGCTAATAGATAGAGTAGGCAGCAGAAGCTCAACAAAGTTCCACGAGGGAATATTAAGAGTCGCTGAAGATTATAGGACATCTGACTTTGTCGCCTCTTTGAGGCATTCCCCAGGGAAGTTGTTTGTTCCAGTCACTAAGCGTCCTCCCTTTTGGGAAAGGATTGAATTGCGTAGAATGGATAATGGGACGTTTAAGTTTTATACAGGATTGAGTGTCTTTCTTTGGAGGCCCCAATGCCTAACCTAATAGGGATTCCCATAGATGGATCAAGAAAGTAGGGCTCTTATCTTTCAACGCCTTTCGTGGTTTGGGAGGAAATCTCAAGAGTCCGCCCGAAGAGATGAAGGAATGAATGCGTAAAGTCGAGAGTACGCCGTCTGGAAGCGGGGCTATTAGGGCCAACTCATAAATTCGAATGCTACTTGGTTCCAACCCCTATTTTCAAATAAAGACTCTTCGGGATGCCCTTTTCTCATTCTGCGGGAAGTGCTGATCGTAGCTGGGTCAACGACTTCTTTTGGTATGGGTGTCATGAGACGCTATCTCAGATGAGAATAGGCAAAGACGCAGCCGAAGCCGCCTCTGAGGAGATGGCCTAATTTCTATTCTATCTATGGAAATTTCAATCGAGAATAATCGCTTTAAAGTCACGTTGAGGCCTGTCTTTGAACATAATAGTTGGCACGAGAATCCTTCTCAGCGGAGTCAGAGTCTTTATTTGAAAATAGGGGTTGAGATCGAGGGTAGTTTGATTCTGGGAACCGAGGCCGGAGACTGTGACGCCGCTACTGGTACGCTTATCCAAAAGGCAGGGGTAGCCGAGAATGCCGCTCCCCTTGACCGTAAGCTGGTTGTCCCGTGTTATCCATAGTTTGGGAAAGGGTTCGATCCCCATCGTCGATGAGTAAGCAATTTTTTCCTATCCGTTCCGTGGCATGAACGAGAAGCATCCTCTGATCAGATCTCAGTCTATCTATTTACTTCATAGGGCCTTCTCTATAGCCGAAGACTCGTCAGTGTGAGGGTTAATTAATGTTCAGGCACGTCAAATCAAGTACTAGTAAGAACAGAAGGGCATCTAAGGTATGAAAACCTGTCTAGGAAGAATGTACCGAAACATCATACTAAAAGCGCTGCCTTACTAGAATAATGTATGAGGATGGACAGATCGAGTGCATTTCCACTCATGGAGAGGGGAGATTTACACTAGATTTCAGAAGTGGGACAAAGAGAGGCTTTTTCGAGTCTTTGTCTCCGATACCTCCTCTCAGGGCAGGGAAGTAGCCTTCTATCTCCGACCGAGCAAAGCGCCTTGCTGGTTCTAAATAAGAGAGTAGGCGTGCGTTTGGTTTTGTTAGGATTTCCATATCTGCCCACCTTCCTTAGCACAAGCGCTAAGCGAGAATAAGACTTTAGGTTTTGCCATCTTTCAACTCATTCGACATCCCGATGTGTTCCCATCCATTAAAGAAGAGGAAAGGCAAGTCCGAACCTGTCAAGTTCAGTCAGATTCAATTGACCGAGACTGGCGAGAGGACTTCTGACTCCTAAAAGGGAGGATTCCGGGTTTCAGTGAGGGTCGGGCTTACCATGTTTAATAGGAGACCAGCCTAGCCAGTAGTCAGAGAGCTTACCACGGGAAAACCAACTACACTAAGAAAGACCCAGGGTGGGGCTCGTTGAAGAAACTCGATGGTCGCATTCTTCTCTTTTTTTAGTGGTCTCTTCAAAATAGAGTATTGGATTGGAGTCCAGTAGGGAAATATCTCAGAGGTCTCACTCTTGCCAGCCTTCTGTCCAGGATGTCTCATTCTCGGAGTGGTCTCGTTCTAGGTTTCACTCCCCTTTCGTCATAAGGCGTGGTTCTGTCCCTTCTTCTTTTGAAGAGAAATATAGGCGAGGGAGCTGTGATTCAATATGAAAAGGCCAACACTCACTCTACTAACGCAGGGTAAGTGATTATTGATATCCGACTGCCTTGATCGACTCCTCCATTCATCGCCTACCATGGACACTTCGACTCCCCCATCATAAGTAGGGCCTTTCCCTTTGATTGGGTTTACCATGAAAGAAAGATTCTTTAATGCCTCTGGAAACCCCAAATGCAAGAGATGGACGGGCATGAGCCTTCTTCATTCACTGATCAACCTGGCCTTTAAATCCTTTGTTTTCAACCTCAGATGGATAATGTTTTTGAACTGCTGCCAAATCAAGATCAGGAGAGAGACCTGAGAAGGATTCTCTTTGCTCTTGCTCGGGCTTCTTACCCAGAAAAATCACTCAATCATTATTGCGTAAATAAGTGGTTATCTTCAAGAGAGGAAAGAGAGAATCGAAAACCACCGCCCCGCGCTGATTTATTGGCAGAAAATCCAATATCAGAATCTTTATTAGTATCTGAAGAACTGCCAGATGAGAAAGTATTCGTAGCAGAAGCCTCTTACTGGGTGATGTTTTTGATGGGTCTCAAGAAAAGAGAAGATAGAGCTGATAAGAGAAAGGTGAAAAGGAAGCCTGAGTATTCTGAAAAACTGGTGTTGGTATTGTTTTCATGTCTCCAGAAGGGAAGTAGTTTCATTCTCGTTTAAGTTGGTATTCGATTGCACGAACAATGTGGCCGAGTATTCAGTACTATTGATTGGTCTCGAACTCGCAATATTGGCAGGGATACGAAAGCTCCCATGTTGTAAGTGGTTGGGGATGGATACTAGTACTGGGACTGATTCCGATGCTAGGAATGCTCCTACCCGCGCTGTCTCCTCGTCCATACCTATAGTACCTCTATCTCTTAAAGCTCCGGAGAATCTTCTATTGGAAATGGATGTGGATACGCGCGTGCGCCCATACCAGTAGGGATACTGGCTATATAATCGGAGGGTTTCACCCGCCTACGTTACTTATTCCATTGCTGGATCCACAGGAAAAGTTGGCACTCGAGGAGGAACAAAATCCACTCCGATAATCGTCCAGCCACAACTAGTCACTGATTGATCTGCCTGAAGATACATTGTGACACTTGGCTCTGGGATCCAAAAGATGACTTGTTTCGAGGAATTATTCTCGCTTAGCGCTTGTGCTGAGGGCTTTTCCGCAGCAGATTGAATTCAGGTAGGTAGTACTATTTTCTACCTGCCTAACCCCACGCTGTTTATGACATTGACTTGTACACACACTCAATCAATGCTTGTTGGATCGAATCATGCCCTTAAACCCCTCACGGAAGCCATCTTATCTACAACGCGATTATGAACAAGATGCCTTACCATTGTCCGCAGCAGGCCGTAGGGAGGGACTGGACTGGGAAAGGAAAAGCGGGTCCCCTTATTCACCATAGCGCCTAAGGGGCAAGTCATGGGGTAAATAAGGCCCATAAAGAAAGAAGCTCCGTTTTAGTACGCTTGGATGACCGACCAAAAGCAAGGGCTTTAGCAACGTACTCTCGGCTCCGGGTATGTAGGACAGCCCACCGAATAGCTGCCAAGCCAAGGGAGGAGGTTGGGGACCAGAGTCGACGAGGTTAGGTCCCGGCGCCCGTATGAATGTATATATTTTCTTCCTTGTTCTTAGCTTGGCTCTCATTTCAGGAACGGAAGCTGAACGGGCTGAGGCTTCCGGTGTCCATAAGGCTAACGCAGAATGCTAGATTAATATACCGTAAGACTTGCTAACAAGGAGTATATTCGAAGGTCAGTAACAAAGGCCACGCCCAGTAGTTAAGGCTAAAAATTTCAGAGAGGCGAAGGATGAACCCTTTAAGGCAAGTTTCAATACTCAAGATAGCAGGACTACCTCCTGAGAATAAGGGTAGCTAAGCACAGGGTAAGGCAGAAGTTAAGAAGGCGAGCAATAGGACGGAAACAAAGAGGCGGCGAGCTACTCCAGAGCGGCCAGTAAGCTAATAGACCGCCCGGAGGAAAGCAGGCCTGGTGATAAAGAATGGGAGCTAGGTCTTACGAACGGATGAAAAGGTAGCTTGCTCCTAAAAGACAGTTAAATTAAAGTCAAGCAAAAAGAGTTTAGTCCAGTGCCGGATATTCGATGGCTCTCTCTCTCTCTTGCCGCCCACCGCTTACCGACAAGAGAGAGATAAAGAGCTCTTAGTCGCTCGTCGCTTACCGACAACATCAGCTCCAGAACCACAAGGCTCGAGCCCCTCCTGCCAGTTCATCAGATTCGGGGAGAACGCATAAAATATATAAAGAAAATATATATCTATAAAATTCTTCTATGAAACTTTGAGAGAAGTAGGGTCTTATGGAGGAAAGCCCTTTGAAGATCTTCAAGCAATCATTGCTCAGATCGTCTCCCTCAACCTATTACATGCAAATCCCGAGGGACTAAGGCTATTCCTTACCTAAAAGAGAAGAGCAAGGTACAAAGCTACAGTTAGAAAGCTTTGGTAATACTCGACTGAGAGAAGAGGGCTTTGCAACAGCTGTCCAACAAATTGAAAAGTTTGCTGCAAAAGAAAAGGTTTGCTTTTGGCTAAGAATTCAAAAGATTCTATCATCGAACATCGAATTCTTTCTTGGCTGGTCCTTCCTTGATCTGTTCCTTGCCTCATTTCCCAATCTCCCTAAAGAAAAAGGTCCTTGCGCTGCGTAGGTGGTTAGCAACCGAATACAAGATTCGAGGAGCAGAAGCTTGCTGCCTCATTGAGTAGTTTCGCCGCTTGTATTGAAATTCTCGCATTTAGGGAGAGGTACTTTTCAGCATAAGAGCACGGTAGTCACGCCTCCCAGCTCATTCTCTGGTCATGTATTCGTCTTATCAGTATCAGTTCCAGTTCTCGCCCATGGATGTTTCTGTTCGCGCTTAGTTTCTTTGACTAATAGAGTTTAGGCACACTTGTAGTTTCTCTTCTAAAGCTAGCTTTATCTTTTATACCCTGACTAGACTACATGAGGTACTCCATGGAATCTAAGTCACTACACCTATAAAGTCTTCGGCCCTGGGTACTTGAATCTCATGTAGTTCTATCAGCTGCCTATACGGAATGAGAAGAAGATAAAGCAAGAGTCGCGGTTGAATCAATATCATCAATAGGAATTTGAGTTGCTCGAGCAACAAGTAGCGAGCGCATGTTGCGGTTCATCCCTAACCATACAACATAGGCAGATGTACAGACGGCAAGAGAGAGGACGGGTTACCCCACTCATGATTTAAACTAGTATCTGTTTCACTTTGGATACCAAAGCCTGTATTCCTTTCAATTCAAGACCGGGGTGCTATACGCAAAATTCGAAGGTAGAGTTGATCGACGAAAACAATTACTTGTTCTAAGTAGGAAGGTTTTCATATGCATGCATTTCATAGCCCCGGCGAAGCGAATCTAATGCTTAACGAGAAACATTGAAATTGAATTTCATTTAGAAATTGCAACAACAACTCTCGTTCGGTTACAAATCCGAGATTTAAACTGAGGAGATCATAGCAGACGAGACCCGACTCCTGGTTTCTCTCCTTCGTCTGGTAGTTCTATGTTCCGTATCCAATAGTCCACCCAGCTACTATCATCGAGGGAGGGATGCAAGGCTTCGTTCGAATAGGAACGTTTAATGATCCACGCCTTCTGATTCCAGTTGAATAGTTGTTGCCTTGTTGAATAGCTGGTTTTCCTGATCAAACTAGAGGTTACCAAGCTCTAAAAGGCCGAGGTCTATCGGAAGTCAAATCAAAGAGGCCACTAACTTAAGCTTATTTCCTTCACTAATGCCTCTGACTTCATATAACCCCATTGAAGCTCTAGTTCTTCTCATTAGAACACGCGCCTGCCCAAATAGCGTAATCGCGCTTCTTTGTCGGCACATTGACCGGAGCACTGTGTGCTACTGAAACGACTTATGCTTTTGCCCGGTAAACACCTAGCTCTGGGTCTGTAGACTCTGGAACTTAAACTGCAATCCGTGTCTCTGTCCCGCCGGTGATTATGCCAATCATTTGCATATGTTAGTATAGTCAAATACGTAATCATTGGGTCCACTATAACTATAAATCAAAGTCAAAGTAAGGTAGGCCTTAACATGATAGGTGATCCGCAACAAACTATGAAACAACGCCCGCGGACTCTAGATCCCGATCGCTATCCGCTGGATCTTATAATGGATAAACTGTCACTTATGCTTGCTCCAAAATGGGCTGGACTATAGTAGAACGGATGCCGGAATATTGTGGGGTCAATGACGCTCTTTCCTTAAACTCCCTTAATCCCCTTAGACCCCCTCCTTTGCCAGGAGGAATGCAAAGATGCCCCGTTCACTTGAATAGGAACTGGAAAGGCTTAAGATACGAATTAGAATAAGCATTCTATCCTTCGGACCCTTGCTTTGGGGATATCACTGCCCGAGAAGATCATCTGCAATGACATTTGAATAATCCAAGGGCAACTACTGGCTCTAAGCCTATCTGCTGTTGAATAACCAACCGGTGCCAGTCTTTTCTGTTACAGTAAGAGCTGTTGAGTAAATAGAAGCTCTGGTCCTATCCGCTGCTGGTGGTGAAGTCAGTGAATCAGTCCCAAAGCTTTCTTCCTTCAAAGAAGAAGTTTTGTCATTACGAACTAAGACCGAAGGCAGGTGCAGTTAATAGAGCAATGTGCGGGTTGGGCTTTTCAAGGATTGCAAGCTCCAAGCATAGCTTCTCGCATAGCTAGAATATGAGAATAGGGCCTTTGTTGCCACGCCAGCATATGCTAGGCAGGATTAGATTGAGCTGTATAAAGGTGACTTTCTTGGCACCGGGGATTGCCATTTACATTTCACTCCTTTTGGTAAGGCAAGGCAACCCTTTATTATATTAGGACCGCTTCTTGCTCTAAAATGAAGAAAGACTTGTTGGAAATCGCCGGGAAAACGCACTCGAAATCCTTAGGACGACCGGATTGGTTGAAGGTTACGTTCCGCACCAGTCAGATTAATGGCATTGACATGTGCTTCCTTATTCTAATCGGCTAGCGGGCACATAAACTATTAATCCCTTGCTTGCGCGTAGTTTGACTAGCACAGGGAATGCCTCTGTCATCCTAATTGAGTGAAGTTCCGTTGAGAGCCTTCGTTCCGTTCCCACACGGATTGAGAGTAAAGTCAAGGACTTCGGGGTGAGGTTCCCTTGCTTGAGGATTCTTCTTAGGGTTCGGTCTCATTTATCTTAATTTCAGTGGACTGAATGCAACAAAGCAGAATACGAAGAAAAGCGTCTGAGATGAACAGATAACCAGGGAGGAGAGATCCCCGATGGAAGGAAGTAGAGAACCGTGAAACATCAGCACCTGAGAGAGGGCAGAGGCACAGACGAATGACCAAGCGTGGAACTAGTCCTAGCTTTGAGCCTGACTCCTAGGTTTGACCTGGGACATGGGACAAGGCTGTGCGTTCACAGGGATGGATGTGGTTGATCCTTTGCCCTTCCCTTTGGTTTGAACTTATCGACTCCTGCTACCTTTGCTAGTGAATCAGATCTTTGGCTTGACCGTGTTACTATTCGGAGAATGGACTCTGTTAGGGCTCTATCTTAAGTCAGTCATTTCTACCGGCTCCGGGTAACTTCCTTTAGGAAGGAAAGCAAGTCCCATCGATTGAGCTGTTGATGGAATGAATGGAATAAGGGCTGCTTTCAAACCTGAACCAGGTCCAGGTCTTGGAATCGGGCTAGGAGCTGCTATTTCATTTTTGATGGCGGTGTGATAATGCCAGTCGAAAGGGAAAGGCGATGACTACGATGACTATCAGTTCTGACTCTTTTCCAAAGGTAGCTACTGACTCGAAGTCTTCTGTAAAGGGAGTTCCGGACTTCCGGATTCAATTCTTTTGGGGCGGGCTCAAGGCCTTTAAAGAGTCCGGAGTAGCGAAATTCGAAGTAGTGAAAATCGAATGAAAAGTCTTACGCAAAGTAGCATTTAGATGGCTCTGTAGCCGTAGCCGGAGAAAGTCCTAATCAAAGCAGGCGAAGGCGCTGTTCTTGCTTTGGTTGACTCAGCTGTGATTTGATTGCTAACGTCTTTAAAGGGAGTGTCCTGAGGGAAGAGGAGGTAGCTGTTCGTGCTATAGTTTCATCAGCTGCTATTGGAATGCTTTCCTTTCCGATTCTCACTGACATTAAGGTTGACTCTCTCTCCTTGCTCGTTTCACTCCTTTCCGTGAAGAGCACACTAGGCACCAAGTCGCAGTGACAACGCCTTCCAGCGGTAGTCCTCCGGTAATCAAGCAAGAACAAAAATCATTCATCGGAGGTAAACGAAGTTTGATTCGTGCGTTAGATAGAGGGAGCGTGGATTGTTTTCAAGTCAGGCGGATAGGTGCTCCTTTAAGACCATTGATTGTCGCCCGGCAGAGACAAACACACAATTCCAACGGCAGCAGGAGGAAGAGATACTTTCGAACCCGACACATCCACTGCACGATCCTTTGGAGCCGTAGTTCCGGGATTGGATTGCAAAGGTAGCGGGAATGCTTTGAAGCTCAATGAAGTCAAAGCCCGTTGACCTAGGAACGATCCATGGAGTTCTTTCTGTCCTCCCTTTGCTTGAACTGGACTTTTCCGAAAAGGTGCTTTGCACTATATGCTGGCTCACCCGGTTAAGCTCTTGGCTAAAAAGATTCGAAGACACTCCTCAGGCTACTGAACTTCACTTTCCATAGCGTTTGCGTGAGCTATCGCTTACTCAACTTGCACAAAGCTACTGAAGTAGCTTTGCCTTCGCTACAATTTCCTGCGAAACTTGACTGACCTGTTAGGGCCTTTCATGCTCTCCATAGACATAGAAAGAAGCACAAGCCTCACACCGGATTCAGGCTCTTTAAAAGGTCCTGTCACTTTCCTGTCCCTATCTAGTCCACCAGCCAAGCCCAGTGAACCAGTCGATCCAACTTTGAAGTCGGAGAAAGCTTTTGTTAACAAGTCGGGGTTCGCCTGCCGCTTTCTATCTGTCTAAGTAAGTCGAACGAAGCCGTTAAAAGGGCGTTTGGAAAGAGCACCAAGGAGGAGGAAGAAGAAATCGGAGAAAGACCATTTGAAAAAGATTATCCAAGTCTCGTGGAGCTAACTAGCAGTGACCAGGACCCGTCAAGCGAACAAGCCCAGTGGAAATGCCAGTCAGGAAGGCTCTCGGAAGGTTAGGAAGGACAGGGTTTCAAACCTCCTTCCCTTTGCTTTCAATCTGTCTTGTGCCACTCCAGCTTTCACTCAAGCCATTCTTTGAACTTACTTAATAGGGCGACCTTCACTCTTCCTCTCGCTTCCTAACCCTAAAAGCTCACTCCTTTTGGTGTTGCTCCACGATCTGAAAGTGGAAGAGATAAATAAGCGGCGGGCTGATCTGACCCGCGCATCTGCCTTGTTAGCAATGCTAGTGACTTTCTATTTCTCTGAGCTACGAGTTCCTACTCCTATGCTTGTGCACCCAGAATGTCTTAGTAAGCGTCCTTAGCAGCTCTTGGTAGCTGGATGAGCCAATGCTTGCTATTGGAGTCCCTTATTATGCCTTAAGGTTCCCTAAGAGCATCTATGATAGCATCTAGGCTTCCTACTTTGCCATGAGTCTTCTGAGTCTCTGTTGCAGACTGCTCGGTGTAACTGGGGTGGTTCGGTAGGAGGATTGGATAACATCCTCTTTGCTGGTCACCCATTCCAAGAGGCAACCCAAGCACCACACTCATTGTTGCTAGGTCACAGGTTCAGGATCCAGAACAAATAAATCCTCTTTCCGGAAGGTCGGAGCAGCCCCGCAGAAGAGCAAACGTATCTCTTTCCGGTCTAAGGTAGGGTTGGGGAGGGTGGAGATCCCAGAATCGAATCATTCATTACGTTACTCAACGAGAGAAGAACAACATTGGTTGGCATAGTTCGAAGCGGATATTTAAGCTATCAATGCTAGGAATAAAGGAAGAAGCCTAAGCCCTTTAGCATTAGAAGGAGAATAAGATGAGAAAGGATACGGCCGATTAAGATCAAGCAAACAAGCTGCGGATTGAGACACAAAGGAGGTGCTAACCTAGATTGTTATATATAACCATCTAGGTCAGCTGCCCTGCCTGACTCCCTCAACCTATCGGTCGAGTCACTTCCTTCCACTCGCCTTACAAGGACCTACTGGACTATCGGCTTTAGATAGTCATCTTCCTCTCCTATCCTGACTTTTCACTCGCTTCCTCTCGTCTTTTACTCGAGTAGCTCTTCTCGGTTGCTCAACCGCTTATCCTTGAGGCTGCCTACCTTTCCTTCTTTTGTGTGGCCTAGCTTTGATCCGTAGGAGCTAGGGCAAAGGCAGAGGCAGAGGTTTCCGTTGCTTGCTTCGTGCGTACAATTCTTTTATTCAATAAGGATTTCCGGAGCTTCAGATGAGGAGGGAGAATCGATCTCAATTCTTGAAATCGGAAAAAGTCTCCTAAGGGGTGTCGGAGGTAAGCCCTACTCAGGTCGGAGACAAGCTTGATTCAGCGGGAAAAGAAAAATAAATACAACAATAGAGTATATGCGAATTCCCCTAACACACGCGGAGAAGAGAGCGGAAATGCAAAAGCCAAAAATAAGAGATAATAGACTAGCGGTCTTTGATTGCAGATCCATTTGGATAGTAAAAGAAGCGCATGAGGAAGAAGGAATCAAGCCTGATAGCGCCAGCCGTTAACTCCTGTTTACGTTTACCTTCCTTTTAGCCTGCCTGGAACTCCTGAATTCACTCTTTAACTAGAGGAAGCGCCTAAAAGAAAGCCTTTTTCGAAACTTAGGCCGTAGTACCTACCTATATCAGACAGCTTTAACAGGCCTTTTGACAAAGAGAAATTGCCTTCTAGCCTCTCTCTCATAACAGAAGAGAGCTACTACAGGAGGGAACTCTTTCTAGAGGAAGGATTCGTGTACTGATTTGCCTTAGCTTCCTTCTAATGCTCGAACTGCACTCTGCTAGCTCCTATGCTTCCACTTTCAGACAGTTCCTAGAAAAGAAGTACTAGACTGATAACAGGGAAGAGAACTATTTAAGACAGATATCGCTTAACTGATTGCGTCATAAGTACAGTACTAGAGTAAAGGAGGAACTTTTAAAAGAAAGGAATGAAACTAGTTCGGAACTAGAATGAAAAAGGTGCAGGCTTCTAGAAAGCTAACCGTGAACCAACTGGACTGGGCTTGGGACGCTACTCCTCCTACTTGGAAAACCAGTATTTTAGTAGCGTAACTAACGGAATGAAACCGAAAGTGCCCATCTCCCGAAGGAGAGAACCTTGTTTGGTATGAAAGAATGCGAGTTGAAGGCTAAAGCCCTTGAGTATAGGGCTGTTGTACGATACCTATACAGTTTGTTACACCGAGCCCAATGCATTTGAATAAAGTTCGCAAATAAAGTCAGTGTTGGTTGGCCATCTCGGTGATAGCCTGGTATCGTAAAGAAAGCACGCCAACTAGTTGACAGGTTAAATCCAGATCTGTCTCCCTTTCTTCTTTCTTCTCGTGGGACCTTAGCTTGAAGGACGCCCATCGTCAGCTATAGAACCAAGAGGGCACTGTCCTCACTTTCTAATTTATGCCTGGCCGCAGGAAGTATGGCATCTCCTGGGTTGGTTACTTAATCTTGATTCCCTAAGAAAGAGAGACATAGGAACTCAGGACAAGGCCCTCCTTCCGGTGTGCCTATCTATTAGTCTTATTAAGTGGGTTCCAGCTTCCTTCCTAGACCCCGGAAGCCCTACATTTGCTAGTCAGTTTAAGAAGTCCAAAAGGTCAAGGGTAGACGAATGGAAGCACCACCTGCAGCTACAGTAGAGGCTATTTTAGTGCCAAGCAAATAGACCTTATTAAAGTCTCACTAATGGAAGCAACACCCCTCGACCCTAGATCGAAACCCTTTAGTAATAGCAAGGGCAGCTATAGAGACAGATACAAAGGTAGCTTCGACAGCAGCAGGAAAGAACGGAACATCAGTCAGTAGTAAAGCCCGATATCGGAATACCTCTTTCCATTGAGTGGGACTCCCGGATCTGTCCTCCAACCCTTTTCATGAATGTGGTGGTATGATAGATAGTCCGACCTGTCATTTGCAGGGGTACCTGCAGCAGTTCTCTCGCAGGGTTCGCACACCTTACTTAGCGTGATGGGCTTCCACTAAGCATCAATCGCTTTAGCAGTTTAAAGGGATAGAGAGGAACATTGTGCGCGTACTAAGATGTGGCCTTCACAAGCGTACTATGGTCAAAGTGAATATTGCTGCCGTATAACCATCACCAAAAGCGTCGCTAACAAAAAGTAGCTATGCATGTTCCGTAGTAATGGAAAGCACCTTTGCCAAAGAGAGAAAGCCTTTGCAGGAAGAGAATACCCAACTAGGTATTCCAATATCTATTTAGACTACCTAGTTGGGTATTCTCAAACGAGCAAACAAGTATAGCACAAGCTGCGGGTGCAGGCGGATTGGGTACAATGAATGTAGGCGAGCGAATGAGTCACAAATCTTTACTGGTGGTATCAATAATTTCATTCCATGCTGTGATTTCCCATGCCATGACAAAATAGCGTAAATAAATCACTCGTATAGTGTTGTGGGTGCACCAATCACTCAATGTACCAAAGTGCCACATAAATCTTTCTATGTCCCGCGTCAAGAAGTGAAATGGAAGCCGTATCAATCATAGCTATGCCCCATAGAGAACTCCCACGTAAGGATCCTGCTGATCCAAAATAAGAAGCGCTGGAAACAAGTTAACGAACGGGTGGTGACAGGCTGCTATACGAATATAAAGAGAAAGCATATGGAAGATGAAGCTATGGCTTGTCGATAGCGGTCCCACTTTATGGGTTCCAGATACCGTAGCACCCATTGTAGAGCCTCCAGCAACTAACCTTGAACCCGTTAGGTTATATCCAATCCCAGCCTTTTTTACAAAAGCAAGGGAGGAGACTGAGTACGAGGCACAGAAGAAGCGATTGTAGTTTCACCAGCGGCAGTGAATAAAGCCGCGGTTTTAGCTCCAGCTCCAGGTGCAGATGCAGGTTCAACTCCACTGAAACCTACTAACTTCTAGTGACTAACCGCAACCATTGTAGAGCCTCCCTATCCTTTAAAGCCGGACAAAAAGGATCTTAATCAAACCAAGCTGGTGATTCAAGCGCAGCGCATCCATGCCTCCACTAGTGAACCTCTCCCTCTATCGCTGCCTATTTAAGTTAAGGCTTTAACGGCGCTTCCATTTTCTCGTTTGACCCTTCTCTCTGTGGGTTAGGCGGGCATCCTCGCGGAGGCCCACTAAACCACATACGTATGGCGTCTATAAGGTCCTAAAACGAGAGTTACAAGACCCCAAGTAGGATTTCCTACGACCAGTCAGTTAACCGCCGACCGCTCCACCTCAATAGCTCAGTGGTAGCGCGGTCGGCGGTTAACGTAGATCAGAGAATTCCTTCTTTTCCGTACGCTAGACAGGTACTTTTGGTAGTTACGGGAAGGGCAGCTAGGCTCACAAATCTATATAATCTTTTCTTGTTGCGTGCACGTGTAGCAGTCATAGCTTGGTCACCGCAGTAACCTCCTTCTGCTTCGGTAGTCGGCTCATATAAAGAAAGCTGTTTTCGGTAGTTCAGTTGTGTTAGCTTGTTGTAAGGCTAAAGCTTAGAGAATCTCTTCTTTCCTTTTCCTTATCTAGTTTAGGCAAAGCGGATTTCACAAGTCAAGTAGGCAAGTCCGGGATCAGAGAAAAGAAAACTGTAGTTACAGGAAGCTTTAAGGTCAGGGCAACGGCCCGTAGTCGGAACTCTTTTTAAGCTCTTTTAGTTAGCTTCAGAGTCAAGTCCCGCTTTGTATAGAAAGATACAAGTCCCGTTCCCTCGCCTTGGAATAGGATCAAAGAGGATAGAGTGAGTTGAATATGTAGGCGTAGGCGGTGGTAAACTCCTCTTTCCGGTAGTAGAAGGAAGCTCGTTAGGTTAGCTCGTCCGGTAAGAAAAAGTGCAAGTGACTTCTAGGATTTCTAGTTCCGTGCTCTAGGGCTTTTACTTCTAAGAGCGAGTGTAGCCTTTCATGTAGCACTCTATTCTACTAGTACTAACGATAAAAACGTTCAAAGCCTTTTGTTGAGACGCTTCTGGCTTTTCTTTTGAGATCAGCTTCGGGAATAGAATCCAACTCCTTTCCGGGTACAGGTCAAGCGGAAAAGTTTTTCATCCTTCTAGTTCCGGAACTCTAGCTCAAGCGGATCAGCAATAGAAGCTGTACCCGGAAAAGCGGTCTATACAACTTTAGTTAATGGAAGGGATTTTGTAGTGTGAGTAGCATTAATGGTGGTACTTGGTCCCGTCTTTCCTCCCTCTTACTCATTTGTTCCCTTGCCCTGGACTCCATAAGCATTTCCCGCCTTCCTACCAGCCATTTCATGGTTGTTTCAGAGGGATGATGAAAGACATAAAGAAAGATCTGGATTCCCCTAAAAGGGCCTCATGGATGATCGGAATGAGGGGTTCTACTTCTTGTTGGCAAGCCACTCGACCTTAGTATCGCATAGTAGTTCCAGTCTCCAATAAGCACAGGTCTCCTCACTTATCCCTCCCCAACCAGATCTCCTTTATTATTGGTTCAAAGCCTATATGCTCGCTCTTGCCTATGCTCTCGATGACCTGTCCATACGCTCGTACTTTTTACTGATCGAGTCACGCTTCGGCCTT